TTCACCCACCCCGGTTACAGCATTCCTTTCTATTGCGCCTAAAATCTCTATTTCTGCTAATATTTCACGTCTTTCTATTTATGGTTCTTATGGAGCTACATTGCAACAAATCTTCTTGTTCTGCAGCATTGCTTCTATGATCTTAGGAGCACTGGCCGCCATGGCCCAAACGAAAGTCAAAAGACTTCTAGCTCATAGTTCAATTGGACATGTAGGTTATATTCGTACTGGTTTCTCATGTGGAACCATAGAAGGAATTCAATCACTACTAATTGGTATCTTTATTTATGCATCAATGACGATAGATGCATTCGCCATAGTTTCAGCATTACGGCAAACCCGTGTCAAATATATAGCGGATTTGGGCGCTCTAGCCAAAACGAATCCTATTTTGGCTATTACCTTCTCCATTACTATGTTCTCATACGTAGGAATACCCCCGTTAGCCGGCTTTTATAGCAAATTCTATTTGTTTTTCGCCGCTTTGGGTTGTGGGGCAACCTTCCTAGCCCTAGTGGGAGTAGTGAGTAGCGTTATAGGTCGTTGGGCGGCCGGAAGGTTGCCGCGAGTAAGTCAGTTTGGGGGACCGAAGGCAGTTCTCCGTGCACCGGACACGTAGCTTACCGAATCAGTTGCGACACGGATGGGAATGCATGCTACGAAAGATAGGGTCGAGTCTGATACATCAACCGTCTACTCAATATCCTTGTACGAGTCCACAATCAGTACACGAGATGAACCTTGGTTTGGTGAATTGAAGTTGGCCTTAAGTGTAATAGGACTCCCAGTTACTGCGCGCGATCGTATACTGAGGTGCTCCCCGCCGGTTGTTGGAACGACGCGAGCCGGGCCGGGTCTCGATTCAGAAAGATGAAGGGCCCGAAAGTCTAAATAGGGGGTTAGAAATTCCCCATCTCATTGGGGGCGGAAAACGAATCGACATCTCGAGGTTTATAACCTACCTTTTCTATTTCTATTTTAGTTGGGAAAGAACGGCGAAGTCCATCCGAACCGTCCAATGAAGAATAAGAGGAGAGCAAAGCGCCAATTGCGCGCGAAGCGCATGCGGAACGGGCACGGAGAAAAAGAAGTGTGGAGGAGAAGCAGCCGAGCTCATTCCCTTCGCTTCCTGGGCCCAAAGCAGTGCAGTCTTTCCTCGCCAAATCAAGGATTTGGGGCTTCTTGCTACGCTACAACAGAAATCCATTTTCATTAGTAATATATATGAATAGAAATATAGATCCATCCATCTATCCTATCCGATTTAGATTTGGATATCTAAAAAAGAATCGATTTCATTCAACGTTTGATTCAAAGAACTGTGCTTAGCCCCCCTGCTCATGAAAGGGCTCCGCTGCAATGGATGGCAGAGGGTCCGTAGTACCCGAAGCACTGGAGTAATCCAGTAGCCGGGAAGGGGCCTAGAAGTGCCTACTACTACACCACACTACACTTGGCTCTACACATTTACAAAGCTAACCCCTGTCCAGTGCCTGGCAGAGCTAAGGGGGCTTCAATCCTTACTCTTTATCCCCATCTTCGCCCAGGCTAACGGGGCCTTACTTATTCAGGGAGGAGATGTTCACCTCGAAAAGCACTGTTGAGAGGAAGATCCTTGGCCCCTCTTCATTCTCTACAGGGTTCCAAACCCAACATAGGTGACAACGAGCGAGGCAGAGATGGAAGAGATCAAACACGGGAATAAGAATAAGAAATTCCTTTTTGATCATTTTGATAGAGGGGGATGGAGAAAGTGGACAAAACAGACTCGCATTTCTCATCGAAGAAATAGAGGATCTCCCTGGTTATGCCAAACCTAACCCACCTTCGTAGAGCCATGTATTGTAAGTGATCCGAACCTGCCCGGAGCGCGCCTCCCATAGAGGCAAGTGAAGTTGGTGAGCCGTATGATGGGCAACTATCTCCTGCGGTTCGGAGAGGACTCAGCTGTTAGTTAGTATCCCCTTGCTTTCGGGGTGGACCCTTTCACTCTATTTTATTATATACGCTTAGCGAAAAGAATGTTTTTTGATACACCTAGGACATGGATTCTATATGAACCAATGGATCGTGACAAGTCGTTACTACTAGCAATGACTTCCTCTTTCATTACTTCATTCTTTCCATATCCCTCTCCTTTGTTCTCAGTTACTCATCAAATGGCACTCAGTTCATATCTTTAAGTTCGATCATCGACAAGGTTCAAAGAAAGGGTACAAGAAGATCTTCGAATCCCCGCGATCAAGGAAGAGGGAACGAGCGAGGTAGCAAGAAGGTTCAACCGCTACACGCCGGAATTCATAAAAGGTTTAGCCACTCCGCCGCGTAAAAGCAGCCTAACCCCGAAGCTAGCCGCGAACAGGTAGCGACTTATTAGTCTCCTTGGCCGAAGTGAGTTAGTCCGTGAGTCCTACCTTTTGTTAGCCGCGGATCGAAGTTAGCCAGCTAGTTGTCCACTAGCGAAAAAAAGTCTTCTTCAGTTCTGGTGCTGCGAATATCTTCAGCCAGTGGTGAGCACAAAGGGATGCTGGAAATTTGTGTGATATCTCTTTCACAAAAGAGCTCGTGTAGGAGTTCAACATCCCATTCCTTGCAACCCGGTATCATGAGATCCTTTACAACTAATGACGACAATTCCGGAGACTTAATTCGCATATTGCTCGAATCTCTTAGCCATTCCAAACACTGATCTGACTTCCATCGCACACCTCTTTCCAACAATGCTCGTGAACTCCAGATGCTTCTCCAAGTATAACTCGGAAAAAAGCCCAACTGGGCGTTAAGAAAGTCCCCTCGAGGGCTTACAAACCAATGCGGAAATGAACTTCCAACCCAAGCATTGCCAAATTGAAGTTATGGAAGTCTCTAAAACCAAGTCCGCCGCATTCCTTTGCGATAAAAGAGAAAGTCTTGGACACGGGATCCCAATGCCGAGGTGTAGTTTGTGACTTGAATCCGCCTTTTAAGAACAACTTCCTTTATCATGGATCAAGTCTCCGCTCTGCCATATTGAAATTCTCAACCTGTGTCACCTTATAGTCTCGCTAAATACCCGATCCTTGTCCTTTCAGCCGAGCGTATAAATATAAAGAAGAAATAATCCGTCAGGAGAACTAGCTCTGGCCAGGCATTCATCGTGGATTCGGATTCCTTAGGCCAATCGTCAGGAGAAGAAGATCCATCAAGGCAAGACCCCCTCTTTCCAGCTTTAGCAACCCTCCGACTCGTGCTACCCCATGTTCTGCCATGAACTCTTCTTCCTTTGTCTCTCCATGCCTTTACCGGTCGTTCCTTCGGCTAGGTCCCTCAGAGAGGCCGTTCGAGAAAGAGATCTTCAGGGTTCATACAATACAAAAGGGGCAAACACCAGGAGATACAAATATTCCACTCTTCCCTCATTCGATCGCTTTTCGGCAATAGTCAAACACTTTGGCGGGAGTACTTTAGGTCTTGAAAGCTTAAGGTGCTGTATCCTACATTCCGCCTTCCAGACATTTCCTACACTCCACCTCCAAAGGACTCCAGCGAGATGTTTCCTACATAGCCAAAGATCTTTCTTTTCCTTCTTTTTTCTCTTTCTCTTACTGTCTTCATTATTCGTATGTTCGCGGGAGTACGCATTCTTCGATCGCAAACACTTTCCTATCTAGTGTCAGCTGATCCTTCAGCGTCTGCACCAACTAAATCGGAAGATTAATTCGAAAGACGAGAGTAGGCTCGAGGAGGATCAAAAGACTGATTCTCGGTCCCCTAAAGTTAGAAAGCAGGTTAGACTGCAATGTATGCCTATGGAAAGAAAAGTCACGAAAAGCGATCCATATGATCATAAAGAAAGGCTTGCCTATACGTCTTTCTAGCGTACGCGCGTTCGATTGGAGCCTGTCGCTACCTGGATCAATCAGCCTATTCTAGTTCGCCTTGTGTCATCCGACACGATTTCCACCCGGGACTAAGGTTTACTACTGTGCTAATAGTCCTTCCCCTTCAAAAGAAAGACCTTTTATACGAGTTATCGCCTACTATTACCTTTACCTTTCTTTTGGAACCTGCGGTTACCTTCGCTATGACTATGTGAGGATTGCCATGGAGCTCCTTCTTTATTCCATCGGCATTCGCGCTTCTTGTATTTATGGATATTGACCATAGATCTACTTACTACTTTCAACTGGCAACTTTCCGGTGTTGGCGTTAGCGGTTAGCTTCCCTGTCCTTTGCTGGTCGTTCCTTCTGCTGCTAAGTAGAGGAAAAGAAAGACTTTTCATAGTTCCCCAAAGGTTGTTTTTCAAATCATCTCTTTCGCCTAGAAAGCAGTACAACCTCTTTTTCTCTTTTCTAAGCGTGAAAGGTCGTTCACAAGAAAGCAGAGGTGTAGCTAACCTCCAAGCGACTTTACCGCGACTTTGCACAAGCGCTAAGCTTTATTAAATCATTCATTCTTGGCCCTAAGCCTTCATGCTCTACCCACCTTCTTATATGAGCTTATCCACGTGGATTTAATAAACTTCCTATGTTGTACCCGACCATTCCTTACTATCGACAGGAAATCAACGAAGGCAGGAAGCCAGGTACCAGGTATAAGGGGACATGCCTCCCTTTAGCAAGTCCAACGATAATAAACCTATTACTCTAACTTACTCTAAGTAGGAAATTCGACTAGAAAGCAAAGATGCCCCAAGGAAGGGAAAGAACCAAGCGAAGTTAGCATCGAAGAGAAGGTCTATAGAAGGTCAATTACTGGATTGGCTGTCTGATTACAAAGTGAAAGCTCGAGCCGCTAGGGCTTTGTTTTGGTTTACGAGTTAGAAGCTCGTCTTTAATCTAGTTCAACCCAAGATAGCAATTGGAGATGGATGGGGCGCGGAAGACCTTTGAGTTGGCTGAGAAATACGAATCCATCATTGGATAAAGATAATAATACCCTTCTAAGAGTAGAAAGAGAGCTAACCTAAACAAAGCTTTCGTAAGCAACTGAGGAGAATAGACCTTCGGATTCAATTCCA